ATTCGCATTTCGAACAGGCATGAATACAGCATCTATAGGGTAACTTCCATCTTGAGAGTCATTTATGGGTTCCATACGATATCCGCGATCTCTCTTGATTTGTAATCCAATACACAAATCAATTGGTTCCGTCAGGTTAGCTATATGTTGTGTCGTGTCAACTATTTCTACGGAGGGTGGTAAGATGATATCTTGAGCGGTTACGTATCTAGGACCCCTTACGCAAATCGACGCGTCTCTAACTCCATAGAGATTACTTCTCAATACAATTTCTTTCAAATTTTGTAAGATTTCATGTACTGATTCCTCAATACCTACTATCGTAGAATATTCATGTGGCACCTTCTTAGATTTTGCACGTGTGATACATGTTCCTTCTATTTCTCCAAGTAAGGCCCTTCGCATGGCAATACCGATGGTATCAGCTTGACCTTTCATAAGTGGTGACAGAATGAAACGACCATAATAAAGACGCTTACTGTCTACTCTTGATTCAACACACTTCCACTGTAGTGTTCGAGTGGATCCTGCTACTTCCTCTCGAACCATACTATACTAGTATTATTATTTGATCATTTATTTCTCTTGAAATCGGTTTAATTCTTATTTCTACACACGTCTTTTTTTAGGAGGTCGACATCCATTATGTGGCATAGGTGTTACATCACGTACGAAGCTTAATAATATACCACTTCTACGAATGGCTCGTAATGCTGCATCTCTTCCGAGACCAGGACCCTTTATCATAACTTCTGCTCGTTGCATACCCTGATCAACCACTGTACGAATAGCATTTACCGCTGTGGCTTGAGCAGCATAAGGTGTTCCTCTTCTTGTGCCTTTGAATCCAGAAGTACCGGCGGAGGCCCAAGAAACTACCCGACCTCGTACATCTGTAACAGTTATAATGGTATTGTTGAAACTCGCTTGAACATGAATAACGCCTTTTGGTATTCTACGTCCATTCTTACGTGAACCAATACGCCCATTCCTACGTGAACCAATTCTTGGTATAGCTTTTGTCATATTTTATCATCTCATATTTATGAGTCAGAAATATACAAAAAGAAAAGATACGGAGATATCCATTTCATGTTAAAACAGATCCTTTACCTTATTTTTACATATATATATATATATATTTTTTTTTTTTTAAGTAAAGTTCTTTTTTAGAAGAATTACCCTTGTCTCTGTTTATGTTTCGGATTGGAACAAATCACTATAATTCGTCCACGCCTGCGAATCAGTCGACATTTTTCACAAATTTTACGAACGGAAGCCCTTATTTTCATATTTTTTATTCCTTACCTTAATTCTGAATCCACTTCTTGGAAGAGAATAAGTCTCTTGAATTTTTTTTTTAACTTCGAATTGTATACCCATGGTTAAAAAAATAACCTAATCATTCGAATCTTTGTTGCGAAGTCGATAAATTATACGTCCCCTGGTTGAATCATAACGACTTACTTCAATTTTTACTCTATCTCCCGGTAGTATCCGTATAAAACTGCGGCGGATCCTCCCTGAAACATATCCTAGAATTAGATCTTCATTATCTAAACGGACCCGGAACATACCGTTGGGAAGTGATTCAGTAATTAAACCCTCATGAATCAATTTTTGTTCTTTCATTCCAGGTAACCCCCTTGAAGTATCAACTAATGGAGGAATAGTTATATAACTCACTTTTCCTCTCTATTTTACAAATAGGAAGTTAGAGATCAAATTCGGATACCAGAGGTGGAAGATTACCATATATAACACAAAATTTCTCCTCCAATTCTTTCTAGTCGAGCTTCTCGATCTGTTATTATACCTCGAGAAGTAGAAAGAATTACAATTCCCATTCCACCTAAAATCTTAGGAATTCGTTGATAGTTGGAATAAATTCGTAAGCCGGGCCGGCTGATACGCTTTAAAATGGTTCTAGTTTTATATATTCCTTTTCTGGTTTTTTTATGTCGCAGAGTTGAAACCAAGAAATATTTGTTACTCTCCTGATGTTTCCGAACGTTTTCAATAAAACCTTCTCGTAGAAGTATTTTAATAATGTTTTCGGTGATATTTGTAGATGCTATTCGAACCCTTCCTTTTTTATCCGTGTCAGCATTTCTTATAGAAGTTATTAGATCGGCAATAGTGTCCCTACCCATGACGAACTAGAATTATAGGTTCCTCCTAATTTTGATATAATCAACATGTTTCCTTTTTTTTATTTTTTTTTTTATAAAGTATATACGTGAGACACAATCTACTAATTTGATCTATTTGATCTATTTCAGATACCCTATACTATATCATAGTCTCATCTACTACTATTTATAATACTTCGGGAGCTAATGAAACTATTTTAGTAAAATTTAACTGTCTCAATTCTCGAGCGATCGCACCAAAAACTCGAGTTCCTTTTGGATTTCCTTCTTGATCAATGACAACTGCAGCATTGTCGTCATATCGTATTATCATACCGTTTTCACGTTTGAGTTCTTTACATGTACGTACAATTACAGCTCTAATTACTTCTGATCTTTCTAGAGGCATATTGGGAACTGCTTCTTTGATTACAGCAACAATAACATCACCAATATGAGCATATCGGTGATTACCAGCTCCTATGATTCGAATACACATCAATTTTCGAGCTCCGCTGTTATCCGCTACATTCAAAAGGGTCTGAGGTTGAATCATATCATTTTTATTTCAATCTGTTATTTCAATGCAAAAGTATGAAAGAAAAAAAAGAAATATTGTCCGTCCAGAAATAAATAAACCTGCGGTTGTTTTTTCATCCCCAATACCCCTTTTTTTTTAGTTCTACATCTCTATCCTGAAATAAGAAATTGAGTTCGTATAGGCATTTTGCGCGCAGCTATTGAGATAGCTGCTCTAGCTACAGTTTCTGATACTCCACCCATTTCATAAAGTATTCGACCCCGTTTAACAACGGATACCCAATATTCAGGGGATCCCTTCCCCGAACCCATACGTGTTTCCGCGGGTCTTACTGTAACAGGTTTGTCGGGAAATATACGTACCCATATTTTTCCACCACGACGCGCATATCGTGTCATTGCTCTTCGCCCTGCTTCTATTTGTCTAGCTGTAATCCAAGCAGGTTCAAGTGCCTGAAGAGCGTATCTGCCGAAACAAATATGATTACCTCGACAAGATATTCCTTTCATTCTTCCTCTATGCTGTTTACGAAATCTGGTTCTTTTGGGGTTATAGTCGATGGTTGTTTCTTAATTCCATCTCTACTGCAGAACCGGACATGAGAGTTTCTTCTCATCCAGCTCCTCGCGAATGAAAGGATTCAAATTCAATAAAATAATATTATAGATACACATTAATAGGTACACATTAATAGATAATACACCAAGTAATGGCTTTTATTGATATTTAATTTCTTACATAAGAAGGAAGATGTAGATACAAGATATACAATACAGCTAGACGTGTGTGTACATTTATGTATCTTTATAGATAATGTAATGTTTCTCTTTTTTATTTTTATAACATGACGAATCCTTTCCTTATTTTTTTTTTACCTCTATCGAATTACGACAAAAGATTGTAATCCAATAAATAGAGGTTTCGCGGGCGAATATTTACTCTTTCCTGTTTCATTCGAAGGTTCAATTCATAACCTCTCAGAATAAATCAATTTTTTCTTGGTCCGTTCCGCCATCCCACCCAATGAATTATTAGGATTCGTTTTCAATAGAAGCCTATGCAGTCACAGGTTCTGTCGTTCCCATAGCTTCTCCATTAATGGTTAGGTCCGAACTTTGCAATGGAGCTTCCAACAAAATTCGTTCCCAAGTCAATTTCCTCAGTTTTTATTAACCTGAAGGCTCTTTATTATTTTATTCTATTTTTAATTATTTCATTTTAAAATTCTTATATTTATAATTATCTTATCAGTATTGATTATCAGTATTGATGCTTTATCACACTGCCCTTTATGACGTGATTCATAGACCATACATATTGGAATCATATATCATTGATATTTTTGTTCTTTCTTTCTATCATCCTTCCATTTATCAACATCCCTTTATTTATTTTTTTTTTTTTTGCTTTACAACCCATAATCAGATCTATTTTTTGTTGAAAGAATTTCAGTTGCTACAACCATATGATAGATCCACTCATTCATATAGTGACTGTTTCTTGGGATCTCGACAATACGAAGCAATAAGTTGGTTATTAGTTTATTTTATATAATTACAAAGTTTATAGCAGGGGTCAGTTTGTTTTTTTTTTTTGAATCCCAACCTGAAACTATAAAGAAAAAACTAACGAGTCACACACTAAGCATAGCAATTATACCAAATGATCAATCGAATTTATATTTAACCTTATAGAATTAGAATTGTTCATTTTTTTATTTTTAACGAAAAAAGAATGAAAGAGTTTGTCATTTTTTGTTTTATCACTGGACAGAATGGGAAGACAAGGTTGATTATTCCTCGTCTACAAATATCCAAATTTTTATACCTAATACTCCATAAATAGTTCGAATTGTATAGGAACAATGATCAATTTTAGCGCGAATTGTTTGTAGGGGAACTCTACCCTCTCTGATCCATTCAACACGTGCAATTTCTTTTCCGTCGATACGGCCTGCTATTTGCACTTGAATTCCTTTTGTATCTGTTTGTTCAGTTAATTCAATAGCTTTTTTCATTGCTTTTCGAAACGAAACTCTATTTTTTAATTGTAAAGCTATATATTCTGCAAGAATATTAGGTTGTCCATAAGGTTTTTCAACTCTTGTGATAGCAATGTTGAGTCTCCGGTTTACAGAATGAAACTCCTTTTGTACATTCATCTGTAATTCTTCGATTCCTCGTGTTTGCCCCTCTATTAATAAATTTGGGAATCCAATATAGATTATGACTTGGATCAAATCGATTTTTTTTTTAATTGTTATACGTGCAATTCCTTCGAAACCTGAGGATATTTTCCTTTTTTTTTGTACATAGTTCTTGATACAA